TCAAAAAGAAAACTAACGTCTTATCTCTAATTCCCAAAACTAGAATCTTTATTTAAACTACTTCTTGATTTTACTATAAAAGAAGACAAAAGCAAAACATTTTTAGGCCCATAAAAAAAATTAAATAATTTAAAGAAACCGGTAAAAAACTTTTTCATGCCAAATATATTAGTTTATCATATCGTAAACGTGGTAAAGTTCCACGAACTCAAATAAACATAAAAGAAACAAATACAGTTTTAATATAAAAAAACAAACTACAAGGGGCCCCCCCTAAAAAAATTAAAGAAAATAATATTCTCATAAATAAAATACTTGCGTACTCCGCTATAAAAATAAGTGCAAACCCGCCCCTTCTATACTCCGTATTAAAACCAGAAACTAATTCAGACTCACCTTCAGCAAAATCAAAGGGAGTTCGATTTGTTTCTGCCAAACAAGATGCAAGTCATATTATTGAAAGAGGAAAGGTTAACATTAACAACCAAAAATTTTCTTGATATAAATTAAATAAATTTAAGTTAAAGCCCCCAATTAAAAAAATAACCGATAATAAAATAATAGATAATCTTACTTCGTATGAAATAGTTTGTGCTGCTGCACGAAGTCTACCTAATATAGAATATTTACAATTAGATGACCACCCCGCCCTTAAAGTAGAATAAACACCTAAACTTAAACAACATAAAAAAAACAAAACACCTATATTAAAACTTAATATACCACTCTCGTATGGTATAACCATTCACACTAATAAAGAAATAAATAAACCAAAAACAGGAGATAAATAATAAGGTAAAAAATTAGATATTCTAGGAACTGTTTGTTCTTTTAAAAATAATTTTACTGCATCGGAAAAAGGTTGTAATAAGCCCATATAACCAACTTTATTAGGACCTTTACGAATCTGAATATAACCTAAAATTTTCCGCTCCAATAAAGTTACAAAAGCTACACCAACTAAAACACAAATAATAAGTAATAAGTAATTTATTAATATAATAATAAAAATAAACATATTTTAATGTTTTCTTCTTATTATTTAATAATATTATTAATTTACAAATTAATACACAAGAAGATATTAATATTCTAAATTGTAAAAATTTTTTAATTATTTGGTCCTTTCGTACTAAAATAATTTTATTTTTAACAAAAGATAGAAACCAACCTGGCTCACGCCGGTCTGAACTCAAATCATGTAAAGTATTAAAAGTCGAACAGACTCTCTCTTATAGCGGCTACACCACAAAGATACTTTAATTCAACATCGAGGTCGCAAACTTTTTCTTCGATAAGAACTCTCAAAAAAAATAACGCTGTTATCCCTAAAGTATCTTAATCTTTTAATCTTTTTAAGGATCAATTTTATTAATCAATAATTACTGGTTTTAATCTATAGACAGTTTATTTATATATCTACGCCGCCCCAGCGAAACAAATACAAATTTTACATTTTATATACTTACAAATTAAAATATAGAACATGTTTATTGTAAAGATTTATAGGGTCTTATCGTCTTTTTAATTTATTCAAGCCTTTTCACTTGAAAGTCAAATTCAATAAATACTTAAGAAACAGATGATACTTTGTCCAACCTTTCATTCAAGCCTCCATTTAAAAGACAATTTATTATGCTACCTTCGCACAGTCAGAATACTGCGGCTCTTTAATATAATCAGTGAGCAGGCTAAACTATATACACCTTCATATAGACATGTTTTTGTTAAACAGGCAAGAATCTTTTTTGCCGAGTTCTTTTTAAATATCAATTTAAATTATAAATTTTTAAAAAATTAAAATAAATTTTTAAATAATATAAATTATACTAATAATAACATAATAACTTTTTAGTTATTATTTATAAAAGTTTTAAATTATGCTTAATAAAATTATTTTAAATATTATAAATATATAAGTATTAGTTAAAACACTTTTTAAAAATGGCTACTTATGGGCCTAAATCTCAGTAATAGTTTATTTTAATTTATATTATTCTATAATTGGATAAAAAGCTCACCCTTTCACCCTTTAACTTTACTATTGATCAATAAAGCTTGAATTAAATTCATTTTATTTAAAACCAGATATAAAAGTTCGACTGACATTTCACCTCTAAATTATTATTATTAATTTTATTAATATAAAAATTTTTTTAACAATTTAACTACCTCTTTTTCGGGATTAATTTTTATAAAAATTAATTTATTATTTTATGATACACAAGGCACATTTAAACTTATATTACTTAATTATTTTAACAATATATTAACATTCTTTTACAATACTATTAACTATTATCTTATATTAAATTTCTTAATTAATACTAACTTTTAATTATTTAAATTATTTTTCTCACAATTAATAATATATTTATTATAATAATAAGTTATAATTTTAAAATATACTGTATTTACAATACTATTTTCTGACACAACAAAATGCTTTTAATAAGCTTTACTTTAACTTCTAGGTACGCCTTCCGGCACACCTACTTTGTTACGACTTATTTCGATTTTAAGCGAAAGCGACGGGCGATATGTACATATTTTAGAGCCTATATCAAATAATTAAAATTAATATTATTACAATTAAATCCACCTTCATTATTAAATTTCATTCTTCACTCCGTTTAAATTATTTTTATTGTAACCCATTTTTTCCTAATTATGAACTGCACCTTGATCTAATTTATTTAATCTTATTACTTTCAATAACTCATTTTATCAAAGTTATCTGATAATGACGGTATACAAATTTTAAATTAGGTAAGATATTCGTGGTTTATCGTTTATGAAACAGGTTCCTCTAAAAGGACTAAAATACCGCCAAATTCTCTGGATTTAAAGAAAATAACTATTAATAATCTGGCAAAATTTTTACTTTAACTATAGTAGGGTATCTAATCCTAGTTTATATATTAAAATTTATAGTTTATTTAGGTTTTATTTTAAAATTATTACTATTATTAAATTCTGATTTCACTCTTTCAAAAAAATAATAAATTTTAATTAACAAATAATTTACTATATAACCAAATTATATTTATTTACCCCCTAAGTATAACCGCGACTGCTGGCACAAAATTTAGTCAGAATTAAAATGATTTACCAATTCTAATTTTAATTAATTTTTTAAAATTAAATACTGAGATTTGTTTCATATTAAATTTTTAATTTTTATAAATTAAAGGAACACTAAAATTTTCATGTATTTTTCAATCATAATATAAAAATTACAAGCAAGAATCAAACTTCAAGCTACTTTCAACAATTAAAATACAAATTATAGAGATTTTAAGTTATATAAACTAATGGCCTTCAAAGCCATAAAAATAAGTAAATTCTTTTAAATCTTATTTATATGTAAGGGATTTTCACCAAAACCTAAAAGATCAAAACTTTTTGTGCATTTAACACTAACATATATTTAAGCTTTAGCGACTTAATCACATTTTTAGATTTGCAGTCTAACGTCTTATATTTCCACTATAAAGCCCCATTAATCAACGAAACGATGATTTTTCTCAACTAACCACAAAGATATTGGCACTTTATATTTTATTTTTGGAGCTTGAGCTGGTATAGTAGGAACTTCTCTTAGTTTAATTATCCGTGCTGAATTAGGACAACCTGGTAGATTAATCGGAGATGACCAAATTTATAATGTGGTTGTTACAGCCCATGCATTCGTAATAATTTTCTTTATAGTGATACCCATTATAATTGGAGGGTTTGGAAATTGATTAGTACCCCTTATATTAGGAGCCCCAGATATAGCCTTTCCCCGCATAAATAATATAAGATTTTGACTTTTACCACCTTCATTAACTCTTCTTCTTACCAGAGGGATAGTTGAAAGGGGTGTTGGAACTGGTTGAACTGTCTACCCCCCACTCTCGGCTGCTATTGCTCACGCCGGGGCTTCAGTAGATTTGGGAATTTTTTCCCTACATTTAGCAGGGGTGTCTTCTATCTTAGGAGCTGTAAATTTTATAACTACTGTTATTAATATACGCCCCCAAGGAATAACTATAGACCGCATACCTTTATTCGTGTGAGCAGTGTTTATTACTGCTATTTTACTCTTATTATCACTACCAGTATTAGCGGGAGCTATTACCATATTATTAACAGACCGAAACTTAAATACCTCTTTCTTTGACCCAGCAGGAGGGGGAGACCCAGTGCTATATCAACATTTATTTTGATTTTTTGGTCACCCTGAGGTTTATATTCTTATTTTACCCGCGTTTGGTATAATTTCACATATTGTAAGGCAAGAATCAGGTAAATCTGAATCTTTCGGAACCTTGGGTATAATCTACGCCATATTAGCGATTGGAATTTTAGGATTCTTAGTTTGGGCTCACCATATGTTTACTGTAGGTATAGATGTAGATACTCGAGCATATTTTACATCAGCTACTATAATTATTGCAGTTCCCACAGGAATTAAAATTTTTAGGTGACTCGGCACCCTCCATGGTACTCAAATTAACTACAGGCCATCTTTATTTTGAGCGATGGGGTTTATTTTTTTATTTACAGTAGGTGGTTTAACAGGAGTTGTTTTAGCTAACTCATCACTTGATATTATTCTTCATGACACATATTATGTAGTAGCTCACTTCCATTATGTTTTATCAATGGGAGCAGTATTTGGAATTTTTGCTGGAATTGCGCACTGGTTTCCTTTGTTTACAGGGCTTTCATTAAACCCAACATGACTTAAAATTCATTTTTTTGTGATATTTGTAGGAGTTAATGTTACATTTTTTCCACAACATTTCCTAGGGTTAAATGGAATACCGCGGCGATACTCTGACTATCCTGACGCTTATACTGCATGAAACGTAGTTTCATCTATAGGATCAATAGTATCATTAGTTGCTGTCTTGGGCTTCATTATTATTGTATGAGAGGCTCTTGTATCTTCACGATCAGTTATATTCTCAACTTTCTTTCCAACTTCAGTTGAATGAGAACATTTATACCCTCCGGCTGACCATAGATATATAGAAATTCCTATGGTGTCTAATTCTTAAATATAAATAACTTTTAAAGTGGCAGAATAATGCCCAAGATTTAGGATCTTGTTATGGATTTACTTTTATCCCTTTAAAATATTAAGGTGGCAGAAAGTGCCCAAGATTTAAGCTCTTGTAATGAAATATTTATAATTTCTCTTAATAAAATTTAACTACATTTAAATAACTATTAATGCCAACATGAGCCCACATAGGATTTCAAGACAGAGCTTCTCCTTTAATAGAACAATTAATTTTTTTTCATGATCATACTATAATTGTTTTAATTTTAATTACAACACTAGTAGGTTATATAATAGCATCTTTATTTGCTAACTCTTATATTAATCGATTTTTACTAGAAAATCAAACTATTGAAATTATTTGAACTATTCTACCGGCGTTTATTTTAATTTTTATTGCCCTGCCTTCATTACGTCTTCTTTATTTATTAGATGAAGTAAATACTCCAAGAGTAACTCTTAAAACTATCGGCCACCAGTGATATTGAAGATATGAATACTCTGATTTTCTTCAATTAGAATTTGACTCTTATATAATTCCATTCAATGAGATAAACTCTTCAAATTTTCGACTACTAGATGTAGATAATCGAACAGTTTTACCCATAAACACTCAAATCCGAGTTCTTATTAGGGCCGCAGATGTTATTCACTCATGAACAGTTCCCGCGCTAGGAGTTAAAGCAGATGCAATTCCAGGTCGACTAAATCAAGTGAGATTTATAATTACACGCCCGGGCCTTTTCTATGGTCAGTGTTCAGAAATTTGCGGAGCAAACCATAGATTTATACCAATTGTAATTGAAAGTGTATCCGTTGATTCTTTTTTAAATTGAGTTTCATCTTTTAAAGAAGATTAATAAATATATTAGCTAGGTGGCCGAAGTTAGGTGTAGGTCTTTTAAACCTATAATAGTAAATTTTTACTTCTTGCTTAATTTTTTTAGTATATGTAGTATATTTGGTTTCCACCCAAAAGGCCTAAATTAATTAGAAAAAATAATTTTATTTTTACTTACTTCCACACTTCTAACTTTATTAATTAGCTGTGTAGTTATAATTATTGCATCGTTACTATCAAAAAAAACAATTATAGATCGGGAAAAAAATTCACCTTATGAGTGTGGGTTTGATCCAAAAGGATCTGCTCGGTTGCCATTTTCATTACGATTTTTTTTAATTGCAGTTATTTTTTTAATTTTTGATGTAGAAATTACATTAATTTTACCACTGGCGTATATTATTCACTTATCTAATATTTTTTCTTGGGCTGTTACTGGCCTTTTATTTCTGTTTATTTTATTATTTGGATTATATTATGAATGAAGACAAGGGGCCCTTGAGTGAGCAGAATAATTATTATAAGCTATAATTTAAATAAAATATATGATTTGCACTCATAATATGTTCTCATGGGAGCTAGCTTAAGTAGATTAATTAGTATAATGCCTGATTAAAGGGTAACATTGATATTGTTAATAATATAGATTTATTCTATTTATACTTTAAAAGATAAGCTAAACAAAGCTTACGGGTTCATACCCCGTCTATGAGATTATAACCTCTCTTTTAAATATTACTCATAAGCGTGTTAACATTGTTTGAGAATTAGTTAAATTATAACATAAGCTTGTCATGCTTAAATTATCTAATAAAAGATATTTTCAATTGTATTAATTGTAATTCCCATATCTATATTTATAGGTATTATAAATTAATTATAAGTATTAAACTATGGATTTATATCTACCGAGAATTTAATTATCTTCTATTTAAAATTTTTTTATCTTTATCAAATATAATATTTATATCTACCCTGTCCTTAGGGGTGATTATGGCTATTTCAGCACCCTCTTGGTTTATGGCCTGAGTAGGGTTAGAATTAAATTTAATATCATTTATTCCTATTATTTTAACAATAAATAATCGTTATTCTTCTGAAGCTGCTTTAAAATATTTTTTAATTCAAGCTTTAGGTTCTTCGTTTATTATTTTTAGGGGGTCATTAATATTAATATCTTCTAATTTATCATTTTTTATAATTCTTTCAGCTTTATTATTAAAACTGGGAGCTGCTCCATTTCATTTTTGGTTTCCACAAATTATAGAAGGTTTAACATGGCCGCGCCTTATTATTTTAATAACAATTCAAAAAATTGCACCTCTTTCTCTCATTTTATTACTAATACCCTACCAGCAAACTTATATAATAATTGTTGGATCTGTTATTTTATCTGCGGTAGTTGGCTCAATTATGGGGGTTAATCAAACATCTTTGCGCAAAATTATAGCTTTTTCTTCAATTAACCACATAGCATGAATATTATCAGCTGCTATTTTAAGAGAAAATATAATATTTATATATTTTTTATTTTACTGTTGTATTTCTAGGTCAGTTGCTTTAATTTTTCACAACCACCAAGCATTTTATATTAGTAATTTAATTGATAAAAAAGAATCCTCTTCAATTTCTAATTTTCCAATATTTGCAGCGTTGTTTTCTTTAGGAGGTTTGCCTCCCTTTACAGGATTTATTCCCAAATGATTTATTATCCAAGAATTAAATAACTCTAATATATTTATTTTATTCACTGTACTTTTAGCTTGCGCTTTAATCACACTTTATTTTTATTTGCGAATTGCTATCCCATTTTTAACTTTTTCAGCTCCAAAATTAAAATCCTCTTTAACTATTTATCTTAATAGAATAAATATATTTTCAAGCCCATTAATTATTTTTATAAATATATTTGGTCTAATAGTTCCCTCTTTATTTATAATTATTTAAAAAATACATTTTTTAATATAAGTTTAACTTAATAAACCTCAGATATTTTTTAATTCCTCAGATAGCCCCTCTAATATGATTAAATTTATTATTTATATTTTTATTTGTTTTTTTATTATTTTTTATTTCTAATTATTACGTGATTTTACCAGAAAAAATGAGAAGAGAAAAAATACTAATTAAGTCTGAAGAAAAACATTGAAAATGATAACTAACTTATTTTCTATTTTTGAACCATCTTCAAGGTTAGCTAGTTTACCTTTAAATTGACTTTCTACTTTTTTAGGATTAATATTTATTCCATATTTATTTTGAGTGTCCCCCTCCCGATGAGCTTTATTATGAAACAAAATTAACTTAGCACTTCACAAAGAGTTTAGAACAATTTTAGGGCCCACTCAAAAAAGAAGAACTATTATTTTTGTATCACTTTTTTCTTTAATTGTTTTCAATAACTCTTTAGGGCTTTTTCCTTATATTTTTACAAGGTCAAGACACTTAGCCATAACATTAGCGCTATCTTTACCACTATGACTAACGTTTATAATTTTTGGATGAATAAATCACACCCAGCACATATTTGCTCATTTGGTTCCCCAAGGAACTCCGGCAGTATTAATACCATTTATGGTTCTTATTGAAACAATTAGAAACGTAATTCGTCCTGGAACATTGGCCGTACGTTTAGCTGCTAATATAATAGCTGGCCACCTTCTTTTAACTCTATCCGGAGGGACTGGCCCCTCTTTAAACTCATATTTATTAACTATTCTTATTTTTTCACAAATTCTTCTTTTACTTTTAGAATCTGCCGTAGCAGTAATTCAATCGTACGTATTCGCAGTTCTAAGAACACTTTTTGCTAGAGAAATTAACTAATGACACTATCTAACGGCATGCACCCATATCACCTAGTTGATATAAGACCTTGACCACTCACTGGCTCTATTAGGGCCATAATATTAACAACAGGTTTAGTTAAATGGTTCCACCAGTTTAACATAGATTTATTAATTTTAGGACTTTTAACAACAGTTTTAACTATAATTCAATGATGGCGAGATGTTACACGAGAGGCCACTTATCAAGGATTACACACTAAAATTGTTGAAACTGGAATGCGCTGAGGTATAATTTTATTTATTGTTTCTGAGGTTTTATTCTTTTTTTCATTTTTCTGAGCTTTTTTTCATAGAAGATTATCGCCCACAGTAGAAATTGGAATAGCCTGACCTCCCAAAGGTATTGACCCTTTCAACCCATTTCAAATTCCTTTACTAAATACCATTATTCTTTTGTCCTCAGGAGCAACTGTAACTTGGGCCCATCACGCAATTATAGAGGGAGAACATAAACAATCACTCCAAAGACTTTTAATCACTGTAATTCTTGGGCTATATTTTACAGCTCTTCAGGCTTTCGAATATATTGAAGCTCCTTTTACTATTGCAGACTCGGTGTTTGGGGCTACATTTTTTGTGGCCACAGGGTTTCACGGGTTGCATGTAATTGTGGGCACTTCATTCTTAATAGTTTGTTTATTACGTTTATATAAGTGTCATTTTTCTTCTGAACACCACTTCGGATTTGAAGCTGCAGCATGGTATTGACATTTTGTAGATGTTGTTTGGCTTTTTCTTTATATTTTTATTTACTGATGAGGGGGTTAATTTTAACTAAAATTTTATAATTTAAATAATTAGAAAGCGAAATATTGCGTTTAGTTTCGACCTAAATTTTGGACCTTAAGACCTCTAATTTTGATAGAAACCAAAAAAGAGGTGTGTCATTGTTAATGATAATATTGAATAACTTTATTCCTATCAAATTAATAGAGAATTATGACAAAGAAAAAGCTTCTAACTTTTAACTTGAGTGGTTAAATTCCATTCATTTCTTGTTTTTATAGTGTAACTTAAAACATATTACATTTTCACTGTAAAGCTAAAGAATAATTCTTTTAAAAATACTTTTAGGTAATTGATACCTCTTTCGCATCTTCAGCGCGATATTCTACAAATAAATTATAAAAGTTAAATAATATATAAAATCAATACTACAGAAAAAACTAAAAATATTTTTATAAAAACCTTAATTCCATTATCTTGAAGAATTTGAAAATATAAAGAAAATTTTATAAATGAATCAAATAAACCTTGTCCTCCGAGTGTCTCAGATCACCCTTTGTCACAAAGCTTATAAAAATTTCTTCCTCTTATTAAACTATTTTTAGAAATATTTAAAGTTGATATAAAAGGTATAAACCATATAGAGCCTATAAAAACAACTAAATTATAAACTCTTAAAGATTTTAATTTATAATCAATAGTTATTATATTTAATAAATAACCTAGCGCACCCCCAATAACTCTAATAAATAATGTTAATATTTTTATAGAAAAACTCATACAAATTATATAACTCTCGGGAAAAATAACCCAAGATAAGGTGGCCCCCCCCAACACTGCCCCGAATCTTAAAACAATCATTGGACTTGTTATAATAACAGAGCTATCACTTACCGACCTGTGGGACCTTAAGTTATAAACCCCCGTTAATCTATAATAAATTAAACGGAATGTATAACACACCGTCAGCCTTGTTGAAACCACATATAAAATAAAACAGATTATATTAATTCATCCTATAAAGGCTATTTCTAAAATAAGATCCTTAGAGTAAAAACCAGCCAAAAATGGAGTCCCACATAAGGCTAAATTAGCCAAGTTTATACACATTCTAGTTAATGGCATCTTTCTACAAAGACTGCCCATATATCGAATATCTTGAAACTCTTTAACATTATGAATAATAACACCAGCACACATAAATAATAAAGCCTTAAATAAAGCATGTGTTAACAAGTGAAAAAAAGCTAACATGGAAAATCCCAAAGAAAGTACCCTTAATATAACACCTAATTGTCTAAGAGTGGACAAGGCAATAATTTTTTTTAAATCATATTCAAAATTTGCCCCAAGTCCAGACATAAATATAGTTAAACAAGAAATAAGTAATAATACTGTAGACACCCTAGACCCCAATAAAGATGGGCTAAATCGAATTATTAAATAAACTCCTGCAGTCACCAGCGTAGAAGAATGAACTAAAGCAGAAACCGGGGTAGGAGCAGCCATAGCTGCTGGTAGCCAGGCAGAAAAAGGAATTTGGGCTCTTTTTGTTATAGCAGCAGTTATAATCAATAATTTTAATAAAAAACTATCATAATCTATTAAATAAAAAGTATAAAAAATAAAATTTCAACCCCCGAGTTTAAACATTAAACCAATACTAAGTAAAATTGCGACATCTCCAACACGGTTTGATAAAACAGTTAATATTCCGGCGTTTGCACTTTTCTCATTTTGATAATAAATTACTAACGCATAAGATACTAAGCCTAGTCCATCCCACCCTAGCAAAATTCTAATTAAATTAGGACTAACAATAAGTATTGCTATAGAAAAAACAAAAGCTAATACCAAATAAATAAACCGATTTATATTATAATCTCCTCTTATATAATCACCACTATAGAAAATAACCATAGAAGAAATTAACAAAACAAATCCTAAAAACATTAAAGACATTCAATCAAAGATAAATGTTGCTAAAATTGAATTAGAATTAATAGACAGAATTTCTCATTCAATAATATAACATTTTTCTAATAAAATACAAAATAAAGATATTATTATAGAAGAGAAAGATAATAATAACAAAAATAATATTCTACTCAAACTAATTGATATTTTTCAAATCATGATTTAAAATAATTATATTTATATCTTTGGTACCACAAACCAATATTTTTATTAAACTATTTAAATAAAAATTAGGCATAATGATAATACTTTTTAAAATTAAAATGTTTAAAGGAATTCAATGTAAACTTAATACCAAATACTCGCGAACTTTTCCGGAACAACAAGAATATAAAGATCTAGAAAAAAGTCCATGCTGTCTTAAAGAATATAAATATAAAGTATAAGCAGCTCTAAAAAAAGATAATAAACAAATACCCACTATAGTAATCTTTCTTCACCTAATTATTCTTATAATTAAATTAATTTCTCCTAATAAGTTAATAGTAGGAGGAGCTGCCATATTTCCAACTCTTAATAAAAATCATCATAAAGCTATCCTAGGTATAAAATTTATCAGCCCTTTATTAATTAATAAGCTTCGGCTTCCTATTCGCTCATAAACTATATTTGCCAAACAAAATATACCAGAAGAACATAAGCCGTGCCCTACTATTACTACCACTGCACCATTTATGCCCCATCAACCAAATATAACTAAACCCCTTAGAACTAACCCTATGTGGGCTACAGAAGAATAAGCAATCAAAGATTTCATATCTACCTGACGTAAACAAATTAATCTTACAATAAAACCACCTAAAATACTTAATCCAACCCACACTCAACTAATACTTTTATTTAACTCTCTAAATAAAGGTAAAACACGAATAAGACCATAACCTCCAAGTTTTAGCAATACCCCAGCTAAAATTATAGACCCCGCAACCGGTGCCTCCACATGAGCCTTAGGCAATCACAAATGGAATATATATATAGGTAATTTAACCACAAAAGCTATTATGGAACAAACAAACCAAATTAAATTTATTCTTCTAATATTTAATATATTATAATTTGAGCCTATTCTTAACCTACCATTGATCTTGTATAAATATAAAATAGAAACTAATAACGGCAAAGAAGCCAATAAGGTATAAAATAATATATAAACACCGGCTTGAATTCGCTCTGGTTGATAACCCCAACCCAAAATTAAAATTAAAGTTGGAATAAGAGAGGCCTCAAATCTAATATAAAATATTAAATAATCTATAGATCTAAAAGTAATAAAAAGAGCAATTAAAAGAAGCAAATTCACTATTAAAAAAGAAGATGGAAAAACATTATTAAATATTATTTTAGTCCTAGATCTAATTACTAAAGATATAATTCAAGCCCTTAGTAAAATTAAAATATATCCTAAATAATCAGCACCTAACCCAAACCCAAGGTTTCTTAAATAAAAATCATGGCAAGAAAAAATACTTAATAAAAAACATAAAATAAAAAGACCCCCCTGGATTAAGTTTCACTCTCCAACAAAAGTTATTAATATAACAAGAACTAAAATAAATTTTAACATCCTAAAGTACTAAATCTATTAAAATAATCATTACCGTGTCTGCGAACAATTGAGACTAACAAAGAAAGACCTAGCGCACCTTCACAAGCAGCTAAAGTTAAAAAAAATAAAACGAAATAAACTTCTCTTCCAATCTCAGAAATACAATTATTTATAAAAAAAAAAATACCTAACATAATAAACTCTAATCTTAACAATGTATTTAATAAATGTTTACGATATGAAACAAAAGACCACAGTCCACTAAATACTATAAAAAAAGAAACTAAAATTATACTATTATTTAGAATTATCATTAATTAATTGTTTTAATAGTTTAATTTAAAACATTGGTCTTGTAAACCAAAATTGAAATTTTTAAATTTCTTAAAACTTCGTTATTTAATAACGATATTTTATATTTAATTTTACCCATTATCATTATATTTTCTATTTCTTTTATACGCGTGTCGCACCCTCTTTCTGCTGGTTTAGTGCTACTAATTCAAACAACACTAGTAGCAGTAGCCTCGGGAACATTAAATAAAACCTTTTGGTTTTCTTATATTTTATTCTTAATTTTTTTAGGAGGAATATTAGTTTTATTTATTTATGTTGCTTCTTTGGCATCAAATGAACAATTTTCTATTGATTTAATTTTCTTTTTAGTTTCTCTAGTTATTATTTGTTTTATTTCTTTAATGTTAATTATATTAGATCCTATTATTTTATCTAATAAAATAACAATATTTTATTCTTCTTTAATAAATGATTACAAATTTAATTCAAATTCATTGTTTAATAGGCCTATTTATAACGAGCCTTCGGCGTTTTTTACTTTTTTTATCATTAGTTATTTACTACTGGCCTTATTGGTAGTAGTAAAAATTATAAAATCTTCTTCTAGTCCCCTTCGTCTTATAACTTATGAAAATACCTATACGTAAAACTCACCCATTAATTAAAATTATTAATGGAGCATTAGTAGATATACCACTACCTAGAAATATTTCTACATTTTGAAATTTTGGCTCATTACTTGGTTTGTGCCTGGTTATTCAAATTGTTACAGGTTTATTTTTATCAATACACTATACAGCTCATGTGGATTTAGCTTTTTCTTCTGTAGCCCACATTCACCGAGATGTAAATTATGGTTGATTAATTCGATCTATACATGCTAATGGGGCATCATTTTTTTTTGTCTGTTTATATCTTCACATTGGACGAGGAATTTACTATGGGTCTTACACAAACATTCCAGCATGAATGATTGGAGTTATTATTTTATTCTTAGTAATAGCAACTGCATTCTTAGGTTATGTATTACCTTGAGGACAAATGTCTTTTTGAGGGGCCACAGTAATTACTAACTTATTTTCAGCTATTCCTTACGTAGGAACTTACTTAGTAAACTGAATTTGGGGTGGGTTTGCAGTAGAAAATGCAACTTTAACACGATTTTATTCATTACATTTTTTATTTCCTTTTGTGGTTGCAGCCTTATCTGCAGTTCATATTGTATTTTTACACCAACTTGGTGCTAGTAATCCACTAGGAATCTCCAGACAAGTAGATAAGGTGCCCTTTCACCCTTATTTTACATATAAAGATATTGTGGGATTTGTTGTAATAATATGAGCTTTATTAATTTTATCGCTTTTATTTCCCTTTGCACTAATAGATCCAGATAATTTTATTCCCGCAAATCCAATGGTGACCCCAAAACATATTCAACCCGAGTGGTATTTTTTATTTGCCTACGCAATTTTACGATCTATTCCTAATAAAGCATTAGGTGTAATTGCCCTAGTGTTGTCAGTAGCAGCATTAATAACTTTTCCCTTTACTCACAAATCAAAATTTAAGGGATTAACTTTTTATCCAATTAATCAATGATTATTTTGATTTTTTATTTCAATAGTTATCCAATTAACTTGAATCGGAGCTCGACCCGTAGAAGAGCCTTATATTTTAACAGGGCAAATTCTCACTTTTTTATACTTTTCGTTTTATATTATAAACCCACTTATTATGCGATGGTGAGACATAAAAATAAATTAATTTATTTAACTTAAGTAAATAAATTATAAATTAATGCAAATTAATATATAGTCAACCTAATTATTATTAAATTTATTTAAATGTGAATAGACCACATTAAAATTATTTAGTTTAAACTAAAACAAATGTTTTGAAAACATTAAATAAGTTAAATAAAACTTAATAATTACAATAAAAATTATTTTATATTAATAAATATTATTTAATATAATTTTGAATTATGTTCTATATTATTTATTTTATTAATTTATAATTTAATTTAATAAAATGGCTGAGATCAGGCATTAGATTGTAAATCTAACTACGAATTTATTAAATTCTTTTATTAAATAAAACCTCAAATAAAATGGCCGAGAATCTAGGCACTAGATTTACAATCTAACTACGAATTTATTAAATTCTTTTATTAATAATATGTTCATCTATATATATATATATATAAATGTAAACAAAACAAATATAAATATCTATGTAAATTTATATACAACACAACACCAAGTTGTAATTTAAGCCGTTTCCCACCAATATAAATAATATTAAATTTTACTTATAAATAAATTAAAATGTTTATTTTCATCAAACATTACACAAGTAATTTGTAAATATATATTGATATATATATATAGGCCGGCCGCGCGCAGGGAAGCCCCCCAGTTGTTAGGAATAACTGGGGGGCTTCCCTACTCGAGCGAGCGTATGTTCCAAGAGGAAAGAACCTAGCACATGCCAACTCGAGCGAGCGTATGTTCCAAGAGGAAAGAACCTAGCACATGCCAACTCGAGCGAGCGTATGTTCCAAGAGGAAATAATATGACTTAATGAGTACCAAGTTCATATAATACAATAAATAATAAATTAACATTGTATCAGTTACAAAATTATTACTTAAAAAAAATTTCCCAAGAAGAAAAGAAAGAATCTCAATCTATTCACACGTATGTAAGAAGGAAGGAAACCCTTCCCACTTTTTGCGGGTGTACAGAGTTTCCTTCCTTCTATACTTAAAAGCATAGGGACAATTTCTTATAAAAAATTATTAGTTTATCTGAATTTTATTTTTTATTTCTCTAGAGTTATTTTTTTCAGGATAGTCGGTAGTTGCTTATATTTTTAACCCTTTTTCATTTTTTTAACTCTTCTACATACAAAACTTATATTTAGAAATTTTAAATATATTAATTTTATATGTTATATATATATTCACTTTAATTAGCTTAGCTTAATTAT